GGGAATATCTTATGATAATCATCCGCGTTTGAAACGCATCTTAATGCCTGAAAGTTGGATAGGATGGCCTTTACGTAAGGATTATATTGTCCCCAATTTTTATGAAATACAAGATGCTCATTGAAAAAAAAGAAACTTATCTTCACTTCTACAATTCCAGAGATTCAAGGTTCTGTTTTAGATTAAACAATCATTAACTTTCTTTTTGAAAGAGCTTTTTGAAAGAGAGAGAAAAAAAGAATCAAAAATATAATTTATTTTTGTTACATACTTTGTATAAAAAATTCTTTACCCATCTATTTTATAGATGGGGTATTTCTCTAAAGACCGAGGCGGATAAACATATGTAATCTGATCTAAACTATTAATGAATATATATGTCGATTTATATTAAGTAATTTGTAGAAAAGAGACTCATAAAAATTAATCATGTGCCAGGAACCAGATTTGAACTGGTGACACGAGGATTTTCAGTCCTCTGCTCTACCAGCTGAGCTATCCCGACCATTCCCATTCCCGATATCGCATCCTCATTTTACTAGATAACTTAGGTCTATGTCAATTCAAAGGGTATTACAAAGTCTTATCCAGGTGCTAGAATTTATTGGATCTTCAAAAAAGGAAGACTTTGTCAGTTTTAGTATGAATAATGATATCGACCATGACTCGTTCAAACGGGGAGTCTTTGGTCAAAGATGGTCATTTGTACATGTATCATATATCACAAGACTTATCATAAGAGACAAATTTTTCTCTCGGATCCGTTTGTAAAAGAGTAGGGTGGATAAGAAGGATAACGAATTTTGGACTACTAACGAAAAAAAAAGGATAAGATAAATAGTTAAGGAGTCAAATGGGCTTTTTGGGGATAGAGGGACTTGAACCCTCACGATTTTTAAAGTCAACGGATTTTCCTCTTACTATAAATTTCATTGTTGCCAGTATTGACATGTAGAATGGGACTCTATCTTTATTCTCGTCCGATTAATGAGTTCTGCAAAAGAACTATCAGACTGTGTGGTGAATACTTTGATCAATGAATATTCGATTCTTTCTTCAATATGGAATCGATTCACAACAATTTTTCCGTTTTTCATAAAAAAATACAGATTCAGGTCGTCATTAATCATTTGATAGAGTATTTCAGTACGTATACGTATGTATATACGTATATCCTTCATCTTTTCGGAAGTTTCAACGGAAGGATTCCTCTACCAATGTAACACAGTCAATTCCATTTGTTAGAACAGCTTCCATTGAGTCTCTGCACCTATCCTTTTTCACCTTCTGGGCCTTTGTTTGTTTTTGGAAAACAGGATTTGGCTCAGGATTGCCCATTTTTATTAATTCCAGGGTTTCTCTGAATTTGAAAGTTATCACTTAGTAGGTTTCCATACCAAGGCTCAATCCAATTAAGTCCGCAGCGTCTACCAATTTCGCCATATCCCCCTTTTTGTTTTGAGATTAGGATCTCATTTTTATTGAGATGTCGTTCTCTTTTTTATTTCATTTCTACTGGAACCGTTGAATTCATTAAATACCGATTCCTATCTCGAAAAAGTTTTTCTCCTCTTTGATTTCTTGGCTATATTCTTTCATCTTCTATAGGAAACCCGTACTCGCATTTGGTCCAATCAGAAACGATTCTATCATTTCTGTATCCGCAATTCAATATAGATGGATATATACCACGTATATATGTCTCTCTTCTGCTCGTTTTTCCCATACAATTTGGAATACTTGAACGGTCGATTCTTTTTTTCGTCTGAGCTTCCATCTTTACGAATCAGAGCGCAAGAATGTCTCATTATTTAGAAAAATCATTCCATTTAGAAATAGAAATATATATGATATGGAATAAAATAGAGAAGTGTAATAAAAAGACTTTCAAATATCATTTGAAAGCAAAAACGAAAATGATTTAATCTAAAAATCTATCGAATCTAATATTTTTTAATATTAAATGCTATACTATAAAATTGTGATGTGAGAAAAATAAATCGAAATTATATATCGATAGATTAATCAGCTATATTCTATGGTAAGTATGAGTATTGAATATTTCCTTTCAATTCTATATTCTATTTTTTCTATATTCATTATAACTAGCTAATATGAAAATATTAAAATAAAAATATAAGTATATTAATTAATAGCTAAGATGACAATAGTTTATTGAATCCCTATGCAGGTATAATTTCTATTATATGAGCCTGCTTAGCTCAGAGGTTAGAGCATCGCATTTGTAATGCGATGGTCATCGGTTCGATTCCGATAGCCGGCTTTTCTCTATTTATTTTCTTCGAGTTTTTACATGATTGAGAATGTTACTTTGAAATCCGAAATCAAAGAATATTTTAGTGAAAATATATTTTTTATCTTATAGGAACTTCCAACTATGTCATGAAAAGAATCCCTTTTTATCTATTTTTTTATCTATATAGAATATATATATAGTATATAGAATAGAAAGGTCTGGATATTTGTCCCATTCATCTAA